TTCTGAATCAGCATTGTATCCAGATTCAATTCTTTCCTTTGAATAGAGGATAGAGTTATTTGTCTTGGATTTCCTAGTCTAAGCAAGAGACAATATACCTTGATATTTTCAATGGTTCTTTGGTTCAAAGTAAAATTCCACCTTAATTGAAAAAGTAAATACCTTTTCAGGAACAAATCTATTTCTGCTTCTGTATTGCTTTTGTATTTTTTTTTATTCTTATAGTCTTTTATATTGAATTGCAAATAATTTTCTTCAATATCTTTAAGGTTTCCTTTATTTTGTTTAGTTGATCTAAGATCTCTTTGGTCTGCAGATTTTTTTTCTTTTTTTTTTGTTAATTCAAAATCAATTTTTTTATTCGACAATATAGCCCTTTTTTGCTTTCTATTAGTGTTTTTCTTTTTATTATCTCTTTCTTTTAGATTTAAATTGAAAAGCAGCAATTTGCTTGGTATACCCCACGGTTTCATTTTATATGTATTATAAAGTAGTATAAATTCTGGGAAAAACCAAAGTTTGAAATCCAATATGGAATCACTTAGTATTTTTTTATTCATTCCCATCCAATCATAAATTTTTTGTTTTTTATTTAGTGAATTTATTTTTGGATCAATCATAAGAAAAAAACAGTTTTTTTTATCAAAATTTTTAATTATTTGATAATTTTGAGGCCCGGTTTGAGTATTTTTATTACTATTGATATCGATCTTGATCCAAGTTACAATATCGATTGTCTTTCTAAGACAAAAATGGAAAATTTCCCAATCAAAATATTTTCTATCCGTATTTTTTTCCATATTCCTAATATCATTTTTTATTAAAAAATGATTAATAGGGCTATCTCCTAATTTAAATATTTCATAAATATTGTTTTTATGTGTGTTGTAATTATAAGAACTCTTTGTTTTTTGAAATGTTGAGCCATAAATAGACGGTTCCCCTTTATGTTCATAATTAGTAAATCTATAGGATAAAAAATTATATCTTTTATATTTTTGAAAATTTTCTTTTTCATTTGGTAATGAATAGACTTTGTAATAATTTTTTTTTTTGTAATAAATTAATTGATTTTTTTCATAAAAATCCTGTTTGTTTAAATTTTGTTGTTGAATTGTATCACGTTTATTGATTCTATTTCGGCATCTTTGTGCTATTAATCTAGACCAGGTAATCGCAGAAAAATTGTATTGATAATGACTTCGTAACCAGCTTTGCCATTGATTTTTTTCATAATTTTGAGGTTTCTTTTGTTTTAATTCAGAATAAAATAGTTTTTGTGGTTCAAAATAATTCTTTAGTGAAGTTTTAAGAAACAAAGAAGTTCCATGATATTCAAGAATAGGTCTGAACTTATACAGGTACAAGTTAAGAGCGGGTATTTTTGATAATTTATAAAAGATATATGCTTGTGACAGGGAGGCTAAATCATAAAAATTATGTGAATTCTTATTAAGAATATAATGAAGCGACTTTTTTCTATTGGAAATAAATTGAATTTGATTTGGTTTCTCAAATCTTGTTTCATTGCTTTGATTATTGGAAATGTATTTTTCCATTTTTTTTTTTTCAATAAAAAGTTGCATATTTATTCTACGAATAGTAATGATAGATAAAAATAAATTCATGTAGATTTTTTCAGTAATTTTTTTTTTTTTTAAATAGAATTTATGAACGACTCGAGTATTTCTTTTTTTTAATATTTTAAAAATATTTTTTTGTGATTTTAATCTTTTAAGATTAAAACTTGTTCTATTATGGCTAATGTTTATTTCCGGAATTCCTTTTTTTTTCTCTTCTTTTATTCTTTGTATTTCATTTCTTATTGTGCTTGTTCTAACAATTAGATCTTTCATTTTTTTTTCTCTCAGTAAATAATTTGTCCAATTTGTAGATTGAATTTGATTAAATGATTCATTAATTTTCTGATTGGGGGTTATTTTCAAATCTTTTTCTTTTTTAGTTTCACTTAATTTAGATCCTTTTTTTAATCTAAATAATAGAATTCGATTTACTTTTGAGAGTTCTTTTATTATTCTTTTTAAAAATATTATTCTTTTTAAAAATAGAATAACTTTAATAAGCCATTTTTTTTTTAAGATATTTATAAAGGATTTTGTTCTTTTTTTTAAAATTATTAGAACTAGAGAGTATTTTTTTTTCAATTTTCCTATTTTTTTTTTTAATTCCTTAATAATCGGTTCAAAAAAAGAATTTCTTTTTCGGGGAAAACCAAAAGGAAGTTTAGTCTCCATTCCCCAAACTGTTAAAAAACAAAAATCTGATTTTTGCTCCTTTTTTTTCATTCGATCCATATGAAAGATCCTTGGCTTAGATCTATGCCAAGGTTTCAGACAGAAAGGATATAGGATCTTTATCTGAATCCCGTCTAGTAACCAATTTTTAGGAAATTCGGTTTCGGATAATTGAACACCGTTATAGGTACATTTAACATACATTTCATTATTCCATTCCTTAAAATCCTCAGACCACTCGGGAG